TCAAAGAATGACTCTGGTTATCAAATGATTGAACAACCGGGATCAATTTACTTACGATACTTAGTTGACATTCATAAAAAGTATCTAATGAATTATGAGTTCAATAGATCCTGTTTAGCAGAAAGACGGATATTCCTTGCTCATTATCAGACAATCACTTATTCACAAACCTCGTGTGGGGCTAATAGTTTGAATTTCCCATCTCACGGAAAACCCTTTTCGCTCCGCTTAGCCCTATCCCCTTCTAGGGGTATTTTAGTGATAGGTTCTATAGGAACTGGACGATCCTATTTGGTCAAATACCTAGCGACAAACTCCTATGTTCCTTTCATTACGGTATTTCCAAACAAGTTCCTGTATGATAAGTCTAAAGGTTATCCTATTGACGATATCGATTTTGATGATAGTGACGATATCGATTTTGATGATAGTGACAATATCGATATTGATGATAGTGACGATATTGATGATGACCTTGATATGGAGCTGCTAACTATGACGAATGTGCTAACTATTATGGATATGACGCCAAAAATAGACCGATTTGATATCACCCTTCAATTCGAATTAGCAAAAGCAATGTCTCCTTGCATAATATGGATTCCAAACATTCATGATCTGTATGTGAATGAGTCGAATTACTTATCCCTCGGTCTATTAGAGAACTATCTCTCCAGGGATTGTGAAAGATGTTCCACTAGAAATATTCTTGTTATTGCTTCGACTCATATTCCCCAAAAAGTGGATCCCGCTCTAATAGCTCCGAATAAATTAAATACATGTATTAAGATACGAAGGCTTCTTATTCCACAACAACGAAAGCACTTTTTCATTCTTTCCTATACTAGAGGATTTCACTTGGAAAAGAAAATGTTCCATACTAACGGATTCGGGTCCATAACCATGGGTTTCAATGCACGAGATCTTGTAGCACTTATCAATGAGGTCCTATCAATTAGTATTACACAGAAGAAATCAATTATAGAAACTAATACAATTAGATCAGCTCTTCATAGACAAACTTGGGATTTGCGATCCCAGGTAAGATCGGTTCAGGATCATGAGATCCTTTTCTATCAGATAGGAAGGACTGTTGCACAAAATGTACTTCTAAGTAATTGCCCCATAGATCCTATATCTATCTATATGAAGAAGAAATCATGTAAGGAAGGGGATTCTTATTTGTACAAATGGTACTTCGAACTTGGAACGAGCATGAAGAAATTAACGATACTTCTTTATCTTTTGAGTTGTTCTGCCGGATCGGTCGCTCAAGATCTTTGGTCTTCATCCGGACCCAATGAAAAAAATTGGATCACTTCTTATGGCTTCGTTGAGAATGATTCTGATCTAGTTCATGGCCTATTAGAAGTAGAAGGCGCTTTGACGGGATCCTCACGGACAGAAAAAGATTGCAGCCAGTTTGATAATAATCGAGTGACACTACTTCTTCGGTCCGAACCAAGGAATCAGTTAGATATGATGCAAAATGGATCTTGTTCTATCGTTGATCAGAGATTTCTATATGAAAAATACGAATCGGAGTTTGAAGAAGGGGAAGGAGCCTTCGACTCACAACAGATGGAGGAGGATTTATTCAATCACATAGTTTGGGCTCCTCGAATATGGCGCCCTTATGGCAATATATTTGATTATATCGAAAGGCCCACTGAATTGGGATTTCCTTATTGGGCCGGGTCATTTCGGGGCAAGCGGATCATTTATCATAAAGAGGATGAGCTTCAAGAGAATGATTCAGAGTTCTTGCAGAGTGGAACCATGCAGTACCAGACACGAGATAGATTTTCCAAAGAACAAGGCTTTTTTCGAATAAGCCAATTCATTTGGGATCCTGCGGATCCATTCTTTTTCCTATTCAAAGATCAGTCCTTTGTCTCTGTGTTTTCCCGTCGAGAATTCTTTGCAGATGAAGAGATGTTAAAGGGGCTTATTACTTCCCAAACAAATCCTCCTACATCTATGTATAAACGCTGGTTCATCAAGAATACGCAAGAAAAGCACTTCGAATTGTTGATTCATCGCCACAGATGGCTTAGAACCAATAGTTCATTATCTAATGGATCTTTCCATTCTAATACTCTATCTGAGAGTTATCAGTATTTATCAAATCTGTTCCTATCTAACGGAACGTTATTGGATCAAATGACAAAGACATTGTTGAGAAAGAGATGGCTTTTCCCAGATGAAATGAAACATTTGATTCATGTAACAGGAGAAAGATTTCCCATTCCTTAGCCATAAAATAAAGATATGTGGCCATGAAAAAGGGATTAAGTGGAACAGAATTGGCCAGGTGGTAGAGTCGTGGAAATACTTGTTTATTCCATATTTTGGATCTTAGCTCCATGGAACAATATGTTACTGCAGAAAGATGGAAGAATTGAAATCTTAGATCAAAACACTATGTATGGATGATATGAACTGCCTAAACAAGAATTCTTGAACGGCGAAAGAGCCTATTTACTCATTACATCAAACA